TACCTTAGGGGATCGACTTTATTACATAAGTGGATTCCTTACTTTTATCTCATATCATGACATAAATAAGCAGTTTTTATTGGATCGGCATCGGCCAAAACCCCGCGAATTGGTCTTTACGGTGCTTCCTCTATCAATTAGATCCTTTATCCATAGAATAAACTATCTAGGCATATCGATTTCTTCCTATTTCGACTTTTAGGAAGTTTCTTTCTTTGCTACAGCTGATAAAAATCGTTTTTTGCACGATGCATATGTAGAAAGCCTATTTTTTTTTTTAGTATTTATTAGTGTATTTGCTCTTTGCCCCCCCCTTTTTTTTTCTTTTCCTTTTTTATTTCTATAGTCGAGATAGTCGCACGTAATGACAGATCACAGCCATATTATTAAAAGCTTGTGGTAAGAATGGATTTCGTTCGAGTGCCCGAAAATAATATTCTAAAGCTTTTGTATGTTCTCCGTTACTTGTGTGGATAAGGCCTATGTTATAGAGTATATAGCTTCGATCGTAGGGATCAATTTCGAGTCGCATAGCTTCATAATAATTCTGTAAAGCTTCCGCATAATTGCCTTCAGATTGAGCTGACATCCGTTACGGTCGTCATTCGATTCAAAGAATTCTCCGTTTCAGAACCGTACATGAGATGAAAATCTCATACGGCTCCTCCCTTATGTGCATAATGAGAATAATAATACATGGAATCAAAAAAGATTGAAATATTCTCATCTCATTATGAACTGAGTGGGGCTAATGTTTTTACAAGAAATCTCTAGCCAACCTTCCTGCAAAAGCTTTTTCTTATTCTTAATATCACGCGTGTTGGTACTGGTACTAGATAAAACTGTAAACTCCAACAATTTCTTTGTTCTCAACGCCTCTTAATTTCCAGGAATTAATCACTTCAACAGTCTTCGATGGTTATAAGGGTATCCACAGTACAAACGAGATGGATGTTTGTTATTCCAACCATTCTTCTTAGTCCCGATCCCGATAAGGAAAAGGGGCAGTTTATAACAAAGTTTTCGTGTTGCTGATTCCTAAACGTAGCGCCTCTTCCCCTATGCCGCCTATTGGTACTGGTGTAGTAAGGTTGACTTGCAATACAGAACCCATAGGTGTAACCTTTCGCTCAATACTAGAATCGCCAATTGAAGCATCTGAGGCTGCATTAATCGGGGATACACGACAGAAGGAATGGTTTTATCTATAAACTTCACCTTCAACAAACGTAGATTTTTCAATAATCTTTTTTCGTTCTTTTCTATCCCGAATCGTCTTTCTCCTAAGACCGAAAGCGGTAAATAAAAAAAGAATCAAATCGCACCATCTCTGTAATAGCTAAATGCCTCTTTTTCTCCTAAAGTTGTCGGAATTATTCGTAATAATATATTGGCTACAATTGAAAAGGTCTTATCAATAAAATTTCCATTTATCCGCGATCTAGGCATAGGTAAAAATCCATTCGATAATTCGTTTCATTACCTCTCATGAGAAAATGATCCCCAAACCAAGGAATTGTACAGTACAAAATAACATAAAAGCAGACGCATTAAAAAAAAATACACCGATCCGTTGATTCGTTCCAATTCATTGATTAAATCAGGTATAAATATCAGAAAAAAAAATCGGAACGTCATCTTTGCAAACACGATATATACCTTTATTGTTTTAAACAGTTTTTGACAAACAAAAAAATTCTCTTTTTCCCCAGACTCAAAGGAAGAATTTTTTCTTTGCTGAAAGGGTTTCTATTTTTCTAGTTAGAAGGGATTCGATTGTCCGTACCCATCTAACAATCGAATTTGAACAACTCGCTATTCACACGGGTTCTCGGTCATAATCATTATGTAGGAGAGATGGCCGAGTGGTTCAAGGCGTAGCATTGGAACTGCTATGTAGACTTTTGTTTACCGGGGGTTCGAATCCCTCTCTTTCCGTACCTTGACCTAATTTGCCAATGTTACTGACCGCAATGTTTCCAAGCAAAAAAGAATGAATACCAGGCAGTCATACCTTTTTTTGAGATAGATTCTTAATTCCTAGTTTATGTGATACGTAAAATACAGGAAAGAAAGTGAAAGGGTAAATTTGGACGAACCCGTTATTTTAGTTAGGTTTAAGTCTGACGAGAATAATATTCTACGACAAACAATTCATTTATTTTCAAACCGACCCATTGACTATCTATTATTTGATTGACTACTCCTTTATATTGGAATGCGTGAAGAGTCAAATGCTTTGGCAATTCCTCATGGTGGGATGAATCAAGATAATTTTGAATCAGAGATCTAGATTTTGGGTCATCCCTTGCTGTAATAATATCTCGGGGTTTGCAACTATAACTAGGTATATCGACTATACGCCCATTAACTAAAATATGTCGATGGTTAATTAATTGGCGGGTTTGAGGAATAGTTGAAGCCATACCCAATCGAAAAAGAATGTTATCCAAACGCATTTCAAGTAATTGGAGTAAAACCAGACCGGTTGACCCTTTGG